CAATGTAATAAAGCATCAATCAATATGGATTCATAAAAAAGAAAACGAATCCGTTCATAGAACAAAAAAAAATAAGAGCTTCGAGCCAATAAAGACTAAGAAAATTGGCTCAAGAAAAAATTTCATTATGAGCTCCGTTGTAGAAATCAGACCTAACCATTAAGTAAGAAGCGATGGGAACGATGGAACCTGTGAATCCAAATCTATTGAAAACAGACTCATTGATCGGGATGGCGAAACAAACCAGAGACTAATTCCTTCATCTATTGGGAAAATAAAAGTCATGAGTTAACCCTACAACTAAAATAGCGACGAAAAGAGTCAATATTCGCCCGTGAAAACTTTATCTTCTTGGATTGATAATTTTTGCTCAATCCAATAGGATAAAAAGAAAAACAAAACAAATATTCGTTAGAACATAATTTAAAAATATCAATTTAAAAATATAAAATAGAAATATTAATATGCTTAGTTAGCTAAAAAAGCAAGATATACAAATGAATAATAGACATTTTTAAAATTTTATTATTCGCGAGGAGCTGGATGAGAAGAAACTCTCATGTCCAGTTCTGTAGTAGAGATGGAATTCAGAACCAACCATCAACTATAACCCCAAAAGAACCAGATTCCGTAAACAACATAGAGGAAGAATGAAAGGAATATCTTATCGAGGTAATCATATTTCTTTCGGTAAATACGCTCTTCAGGCACTTGAACCTGCTTGGATCACGTCTAGACAAATAGAAGCAGGTCGACGAGCAATGACACGAAATGCACGCCGCGGTGGAAAAATATGGGTACGTATATTTCCAGACAAACCGGTTACAGTAAGACCCGCAGAAACACGTATGGGTTCGGGGAAAGGATCCCCTGAATATTGGGTAGCTGTTGTTAAACCAGGTCGAATACTTTATGAAATGGGTGGAGTAACAGAAAATATAGCCAGAAGGGCGATTTCAATAGCATCGTCCAAAATGCCTATACGAACTCAATTCATTATTTCGGGATAAAAAAAAATCAAAAGAAAAAGGTCTTGGGGATAAAAAAACAATAACAGGTGCCGGTTTCTTTCTTTGGACAAACAATATTTCTTTTTTTTTTTTTTCTTCACTCTTTGCTTTGCATTGAAAGAATAGATTCTAAAAAAATGATATGATTCAACCCCAGACCCTTTTGAATGTAGCGGATAACAGCGGGGCTCGAGAATTGATGTGTATTCGAATCATAGGAGCTAGCAATCGTCGATATGCTCATATCGGTGACGTTATTGTTGCTGTGATCAAAGACGCAGTGCCAAATATGCCCCTAGCAAGATCAGAGGTGGTCAGAGCTGTAATTGTACGTACTTGTAAAGAACTCAAACGTGATAACGGTATGATAATACGATACGATGACAATGCTGCGGTTGTCATTGACCAAGAAGGAAACCCCAAAGGAACTCGAATTTTTGGTGCAATTGCCCGGGAATTGAGACAGTTAAATTTTACTAAAATAGTTTCATTAGCTCCGGAGGTATTGTAAGGTCTTCTAAAATAAGATAATACCATTGGTTATAGTAAAGTATTTGAAAGAAAGAGATTAAGAAATATATTCATAATTTTTAGTAGATTGTGTCTCACGCATATGCCTTTAATTTAAATTTAAATTCATAAACAAATAAGTAAAAAAAAAAACATGTTGATTATATCAAAATTGGGGAGCACCAAGAAATTTAATTCACCATGGGTAGGGATATTATTGCTGACATAATAACTTCTATACGAAATGCTGATATGGATAGAAAAAGGGTGGTTCGAATAGCATATACTAATATCACTGAAAATATTGTTAAAATACTTTTACGAGAAGGTTTTATCGAAAACGTGAGAAAACATAAAGAAATCAAAAAATATTTTTTGGTTTTAACCCTACGGCATAGAAGGAATAGGAAAAGGTCTTATATAAAATTTTTAAATTTAAAACGGATCAGCCGGCCTGGTCTACGAATCTATTCGAACTACCAACGAATTCCTAGAATTTTAGGTGGGATGGGAATTGTAATTATTTCTACTTCTCGAGGTATAATGACAGACCGAGAGGCTCGACTAGAACGAATTGGTGGAGAAGTTTTGTGTTATATATGGTAATCCTTCTAATATACGAATTGGGTCCGAAACTTCTTATTTGTGAAAACAAAAAGAAAAGGGGCGGGTTGTCTAATATCGTTCCTCCTCCATCAATTGATACTTCAAGGAGGCTTTACCTGGAATGAAAGAACAAAAATGGATTCATGAAGGTTTAATTACTGAATCCCTTCCCAACGGTATGTTCCGGATTCGCTTAGATAATCAAGATATGATTCTAGGTTATGTTTCGGGAAAGATCCGACGTAGTTTTATACGGATACTACCAGGCGATAGAGTTAAAATTGAAGTAAGTCGTTATGATTCAACCAGAGGACGTATAATTTATCGACTTCGCAACAAGGATTCGAAAGATTAGGTGTTTTTATCAACTTCAA